ATGAAAGAAACAGAACATAGTTGGATCTAATGTAACAATATTTGCAATGCAACCATTGTTACATTAGATCCAAAACAAGGGTTCTTTCTTGTTCTTGTCCGAACTACAAGATGGAACTTCTTGATATGGAAAAACAGAATATAGAATAGAACCTAAAAGGATAAGGAAAGTTGTTTTTCTTCGAATCGAGTTGGACTCGAAATAAAAAATAAAAATAAAGGTTTTTCGATAAACCCCCGATCCTTTTTTTCTTCTGATTTGAGATATTATGGACAATTACCCAACCTATTACTGAATTCAATGGTTTAAAGTAAGTATAAAATTAAAAAATGGAAAATTCAGTACGAGAAATGAGAAAAATTGAAGTTATTTTCAAATCTAATTCTTTTATTCCAGAATTACTTAAATAGAATTTTCTTTTTGAATGAAATTAGACGACACGGAATAATTATTATTACTTTTACTTTATGAAATTACTTTATTAAATTGCACAATGAATCTATTCATTCACAGGATTGGTCGATGTTACAGCGTATAAATCCATTTTTTTATACTTATGTAAATTTTTTTCTACTTATGTAATTTGTAATTCTACTTTTTTTTAGTGCTATCTATAATGACTGATGAATCAAGAACTTTCACTTAGAACTAAACTAATTCTGTCAATTGATTTTTTCTTACCGTCGTATCTGAAAAAATGGAAACTTAGGTAAGTGTTTTATCAACATATGTATCAAAAAAAGATATCTAATTTAGCTCTTTCATGCTTACTATAACGAGTTATTTCGGTTTTCTATTGGCTGCTTCAACTATAACCCCAGCTCTATTGATTGGTTTGAACAAGATACGACTTATTTGAAATGAATTGAATGAACAAATTCATAAAAATCTCTCCTTCAGGTATTCTACGGTCCTTTCCCGTGTCAATTGTTAATTCTTGGTCATTGAGATTCATGGATTTTTCAGATTAATATTTAGGGATAGATCTTACCTTTCTTTTTATCTCCTCAAACAAATCGAAATGATTGAAGTTCTTCTATTTGGAATCGTCTTAGGTCTAATTCCTATTACTTTAGCAGGATTATTTGTAACTGCATATTTACAATACAGACGCGGTGATCAGTTGGACCTTTGATTGAATAACATTTTTTTTGATTGTGATTCGAAATAACATAAACGGAATCACGCTCTGTAGGATTTGAACCTACGACATCGGGTTTTGGAGACCCGCGTTCTACCGAACTGAACTAAGAGCGCTTTTTTATGACAGGAGATACGATTGTATTGTAAAGAAAAGGATTTTCTCATTTTTGTACCCCCAATGCGTCTTGTATACATTGGTATGCAAAAATGAAAGATTATGTCCAATTTTATTTAATTGATCTCACTCAGATCCCAGTCAATTAATCCCTCGTTACCGTCCATAGGAGAAGTAATAGGTAGGGATGACAGGATTTGAACCCGTGACATTTTGTACCCAAAACAAACGCGCTACCAAGCTGCGCTACATCCCTTTAAAAAAAATTTTGTACAGTGTCATTGTACAAAATCCATGTCTTGTTTTCCACATCATTTTTTTTCCTCGATCCATATACAATTTTCTTATCATTTCTTCTTTTTGGTTTCATATAATAAAAGAATTATATACATCTGAAACCTAACGTATAAAAAAGATGACTATTTTGCTTAGGAAGAAGAGGGTCTCTTTTTTAGGGGCAGGGGTAGGAAAATCTTATCTACTGTTCATTGTACATATCCATTTTTGTTAGGAATTCCGTACAAAAAAATATAAACCAAAAAAATACAAATGATCTTGAACTACAGCATCTGACCATATATGTATTACAATAAAAATAAAGAAGGAGGATTTTCAATGCGAGATATAAAAACATATCTTTCCACAGCGCCTGTGCTAACTACTCTATGGTTTGGGTCTTTAGCGGGTCTATTGATAGAAATTAATCGTTTATTCCCAGATGCTTTGTCATTCCCTTTTTTTTCAGTTCTTTAGGATAGGAAGGAAAGAAAAAGTATATTGAACCTCAGCAAATATCCGGTGGATCTAAGATCCCGTTTTGGAGAACAGAAATAGAAAGGGGGTCCAGTCTAGGGTAAAAAAAAGCTCCATGAAATCATAGCATAAAAAAAAAAGGTACTGAAATGAAATACTGGGATTAGGATAGGAATAATTGATAGTTAGAAAAAAATTGTATTACTTACATTATTACTATATAGAATAATATTCTATTAATTATAATTACAACAAAATATTTAGATCTAATTAGTAACTTCTATTGATATTGATTTTTTTCTTTTTTGTTCTTTTCGTCTTCTTAGGTTCGGGTCGAAAACAAAAGAGTTAAGTTGATCAAAAAAAAATGCAAAGGGGGTTTATGGCTAAAGGTAAAGATATCCGAGTTAGAGTTATTTTGGAATGTACCAGTTGTGTCCAAAATGGTGTCAATAAGGAAAAGGAATCGCCAGGCATTTCTAGATATATTACTCAAAAGAATCGGCACAATACATCCAGTCGATTAGATTTGAGAAAATTTTGTCGATATTGTCACAAGCATACGATTCATGGGGAAATAAAGAAATAAATCGAACGTGTGTTTGATCTTTTAAAGGGGCAGGAAAAGGAAGAACTTAACATAAACATATATATAATATCAAAATATATAATATACAAAAAACCTATTTCGGTCGGATCTGAAATGAATAAAGAAATAGAATTTTAGAGATAAGGAATAAACCATGGATAAATCCAAGCAACCATTTCGTAAATCCAAGCGATCTTTTCGTAGGCGTTTTCCCCCAATGGAATCGGGGGATCGAATTGATTATAGAAACATGAGTTTAATTAGTCGATTTATTAGTGAACAAGGAAAAATATTATCTAGACGGGTGAATAGATTGACCTTGAAACAACAACGATTAATTACTATTGCTATAAAACAAGCTCGTATTTTATCTTTGTTACCTTTTCTTAATAACGAAAAACAGTTTGAGAGAGCCGAGTCAATCCCTAGAACTACCGGTCCTAGAACCAGAAATAAATAGATATATTCTTCCATTCATTCAAAACTTCAATCGGAATTCAAGCTCAGATTGATGTTTTGTTCGAAAAGCCTCAAATCCGGATTTGATTGTTGTGTTATAAGAAACAATAAATCTTTTTTGAAAGATGTTCGTTCATTTCTACTACTTATCTTATCTTTATTTTTTTATTCTATCTTCCCGGAGTCCATTCTCCGGGGAATGCAATTCTGTTTCAATCATTCCTATATATGACTTTAGAGTGTTTTTTATTTCATAATTTTATTGGAAATCATGTAAAGACAATTCTTATTTGATATAGCTATTTGCGCAAGTATTTTACGATTAAGAAGTAATTGCTTCTTGTACAGATTGTGTATTAATCTACTATAACTATTGAATACCCCTTTCTCACGAGCCGCTGCATTTATCCGAGCGATCCACAAACGACGAAAGTCCCTCTTTTGCCTGCCCCTATCTCGATGAGAGGAAACCAAAGCTCTCATTTTCTGTTGAGTAATGGTTCGAGTAAGTCTTGAATGTGCCCCTATAAAGGTTGATGCAAATAAACGAATTTTTATTCGACGTCTCCGAGCTATATATCCTCGTCTAACTCTGGTCATTGAATCAAATTAAACTTTAATGAATGAATAACTAATTGATTTCTCTTCTTTCAGTCATCCTTTTATCCCCCCGTTGATTAATAACAAAACGGATTATTCCGATATATAAAATATAAATTCCAATGGCTTTTGCTACTATGACCTTCCCAACCACGATTTTGAATCCTTCCAGGTAAAATACCTATAAATAAGAAATTCTAACGATATTAAATAAATAAAAGCAAAAAATAGTGGGTTCCATCGTTTCTATGGTTATTTCATAAACGGTGAGGTCCTCTCTATACACCGGAGCCTCCTCTTTCATTTAATCAAATGTTATTGTAAACTTGTATAGTTCATTCTCTTTGGCTCTACCAATCAATTATACAGTAATAGATCTTTTCACAAAACAAAAAAGGCTATCCATACAGTGACGGCATTTAATTATGAAAGTTGGCTAGGTAGCTGACCTTGTTAGTCCGTTCTTTCAAGAAAGAGAACATAACCTCTTTGTTTCTTGTAGTACTATTTCCTCCGCTTAATGAATAACTATTTGCTACCAATGGGGAATTGCTTTTCATCTCAAATTGAGGTGATTGGATTTGCACCAACGGAAACCATAAATTTCATACACAAAAAATATAGGTATATGATAGATCTTCATTTTTAGATAGTAAAAATGGCTTTTTCTACTCTATCTATCCTATTGGTGATTGGTACTGGAAAAATTGTTTCGTTTGTTCGAACTCATGATCTAAACGAGTCGCACATACACCCTAGTACATGTTCCCCGACGCTGAGGACATCCTCGAAGTGCGGGGGATTTCGTGATTTTTCTTATTGGCTGTCTTGTGTTTCTAATAAGTTGTTTAATTGTCGGCATATCATACATATATATAATAAAATAGGTTGGTTTAGATCGATCTTAACCTGATGATTGATGATTATGAATTATTTCCATTCAATATCAAATCACGAAAAATTCGAATTATGATTTGAAACGGAATCATGTATTTACACGAAATCTCCAGTATTTTCATTTTNGACCGCTACAAGATCAACAATACCATGAGCTTGGGCTTCTGTTGCTGACATAAAAACATCCCTTTCCATGTCTTCGGATATAACCCATAAAGGGTTGCCCGTTCTTTGTACATAAACCTTTGTGAGGGTTTCGCGAAGTTTCAGTAGTTCTTCCGCTTCCAGGATAAATTCCCCCGCTTGCGCCTCATAAAAAGAACTAGCAGGTTGGTGAATCATGACCCTGATAATATTGATATAACATCTAATATTGATATAACATCATGCATGAACGGTTCTTCTATCTTGCAGGATTAGGCTAAAGTAATGGAAAAAAAATAAGAAGAAAAAAAAACAAATAGAATGGAACAGCCGTACAGGCATCTTTTGTGCATTGCATACGGCTCTGTAATGCCATTTCTTCCTCACTTCTCTTCAATTTGGATTCTCTCGAAGAAAAAAAAGGAATCCATCCGATCCAGATCGTTGAATGATCCATTTACCACCCTTCCTTTCGTATTGTAGGAGTCAAAAAATACTATGATGGTTCTGTTGCTTTCTATATTTATCTCCTCTGTGATTTAGTAATCCCAAAGTTTCTTTTTTTTTTCATTTTCGTACTCTTTCTTTCGTAACGTAAATATCATAAAGAGACTTCTGGTGTGGAAGAAAAATGGTTTGTGATGCTGAAATGTACTCCTGACACATAAGATCAAATTGGAATAACCTTTGTGTTTCATACTACTATCTCGATACAAAATCTCATGTTAGGAAAAATAATACTAGTTTCTTTATATCGAACTCGAAGTGCCATGCTATTATTATATATTTTTCATATTATTCACATTCGATATGGCGAAGGCATAGTCTTCTTCTTTTTTTTTCAAATAAAAACTCGTTAGCGCTAAGCATGAGGGAATGCTATACGTTTGGTAATTTCTCCTCCGACCAGAATGAAAGATCCCATTGAAGCGGCTAATCCCATGCAAATTGTATGCACATCGGGCGAAACAAATTGCATAGTATCATAAATGGCTATTCCTGGTATTACCCATCCGCCGGGGGAGTTTATAAACAAATAAAGATCCCTAGTATCATCTTCTATACTGAGATATACCATGAGACCAACAAGTTGATTTGAGATCTCACTATCAACTTCTTGGCCTAAAAAAAGTAATCTTTCTCGATAAAGTCGGTTGATTAGGACAAAATTGTATCCCTTTTGAACCGTACGCGCATCTTTGGATGTATACAGTTCAAAAAAATTGTGAAAAAAGAATCAATGTGTCGATTCCAATCCTATCTCTTTTTTTTAACAGATTTCCGTTTTTCTAATGAAAATAAACGGGTTTTTTCTTCTATTTTTCWAAAAAAAAACATAAGTTTTGGTTCCCAAAAGAATTTACTGAACTTCATTTTTTTTTCATTGATGTATTGTTTCGTCGAGATTCAAATCACGATGCCGTTTTCTTGTTCCTGAATGGGTCCTTTCCATTTTTTTAGGTTCATGTTCTACTCCGGGGAAAGATCTATCCGAATTCTGTTTGCATATATAGGACAAAGAATCTCAGTACCATTTCTTTTTGCTACGGCTTTTTAAAATTCGTTTTATGCTTCTCCCAAACTATTCGATGTATTCATCATATTGGTTGGCATGTCAGTTTGAGATCACCCCTATAATTTAATTAAATATAAATATTAAGAATCGTCTATGCTACGAGCGGTAATTGTACATATATTACTATTACCAATTTGTTTGGTATTTTCTGAACAGAGCTTGGATATTTGATTTTATTAGTCTAAGTCAACCATAAATTCTTCTAATTGATAATATTGATCCTCAATAGAAATTGATCCAATTTCACTTCACGTTCCGAATGATTGAAGAACCAATCAATACAATATTTCTTGGGCGAAACTAAAGATATCTCGATCGGGGGAGAAAACGGGTAAATCCCATATGACCCAATATGTATGACAAGTCGCACTATACGTCAACCCAAACTGCATCTTCCTCCCCAGGACTCCGAAAAGGTACTTTTGGAACACCAATGGGCATTAAATTAAAGAAAAAATGAAGTACTGTACTATACACTTTAATATGGAAACGTAAGAATGAGTTTATTGTTTTCATCATTTTTTTCTGTTTATTTTACTAGTTTATACATAAATGGGAAGGTTTTTAGAGAAAGAGAGAATGAATAAATACAAATTTTAATGAAAGGATCGATCGTTCTAATAATAAACAAGTATCCATCCATTCGTTCCCACGCAATGGGACCGATGCTCCCATTGCGTATTGGTACTTATCGGGTATAGAATAGATCTGCTTCTCTTTGTTCTTACGAACAGAATTTCTCCGTTATTTTTAACGGAATAGAATAAATAGTAACCTTTTCTCATACAGAATCCACTCAAAAGTACATAGTATATTCCAATGCGATAAAGTTACATAGTGTCTATTTTTCTTTGATAAAGGGGTATTTATGGGTTTGCCTTGGTATCGTGTTCATACTGTCGTATTGAATGATCCCGGTCGATTGCTTTCTGTCCATATAATGCATACGGCTCTAGTTTCTGGTTGGGCAGGTTCTATGGCTCTATACGAATTAGCGGTTTTTGATCCCTCTGACCCCGTTCTTGATCCAATGTGGAGACAAGGTATGTTCGTTATACCCTTCATGACTCGTTTAGGAATAACCAATTCGTGGGGTGGTTGGAGTATTTCAGGAGGAACTGTAACGAATTCAGGTATTTGGAGTTATGAAGGCGTAGCAGGTGCACATATTGTGTTTTCTGGCTTGTGCTTTTTGGCGGCCATATGGCATTGGGTGTATTGGGA